TTCTATCCTGTAGTTTGTAGTTTCTCTGAATCAAGCCAAGTATTACAACTCTTTTTACCCATCCTGTATATTTACCCATCCTGTATATTGTCCCCCTTGTTCCATAATTTATAATTTATTACTTATTCTTAGATTTTAGATTGTTAGATTTGTTAGTGATTAGATATTAGTATTAGATAGTATTAGACGAGATTTTACGAATTTTTTTATTTCTTTATTTTATAGGAGAGGACAAATCTCTTTTTTTCGATGCGAATTTGACACGACATAGGAGAAGCATAAATAATTTTCTAGCGAATGACTATTCATCTATTGTATTTTCATGCAAATTAGGGGGCAAGAAAACTCTATGGAAAGATGGTGGTTTAATTCGATGTTGTTTAAGAAGGAGTTCGAACGCAGGTGTGGGCTAAATAAATCAATGGGCAGTCTTGGTCCTAGTGAAAATACCAGCGAAGATCTAAATCTAAAAGTGAAAAACATTCATAGTTGCAGTAATGTTGATTATTTATTCAGCGTTAAAGACATTCGGAATTTCATCTCTGATGACACTTTTTTAGTTAGTGATAGGAATGGAGACAGTTATTCCATCTATTTTGATATTGAAAATCAGATTTTTGAGATTGACAACGATTATTCTTTTCTGAGTGAACTAGAAAGTGCTTTTTATAGTTATCGAAACTCGAGTTATCTGACTAATGGATTTAGGGGCGAAGATCCCTACTATAATTCTTACATGTCTTACATGTATGATACTCAATATAGTTGGAATAATCACATTAATAGTTGCATTGATAATTATCTTCAGTCTCAAATCTGTATAGATACTTCCATTATAAGTGGTAATGAGAATTACGGTGACAGTTACATTTATAGGGCTATTTGTAGTGGTGAAAGTCGAAATAGTAGTGAAAACGAGGGTTCCAGTAGACGAACTCGCACAAAGGGCAGTGATTTAACTATAAGAGAAAGTTCTAATGATCTCGAGGTAACTCAAAAATACAAGCATTTGTGGGTTCAATGCGAAAATTGTTATGGATTAAATTATAAGAAATTTTTGAAATCCAAAATGAATATTTGTGAACAATGTGGATATCATTTGCAAATGAGTAGTTCGGCTAGAATTGAACTTTTGATCGATCCGGGTACTTGGGATCCTATGGATGAAGACATGGTCTCTCTGGATCCCATTGAATTTCATTTGGAGGAGGAGCCTTATAAAAATCGTATTGATTCTTATCAAAGAAAGACAGGATTAACCGAGGCTGTTCAAACAGGCATAGGCCAACTAAACGGCATTCCCGTAGCAATTGGGGTTATGGATTTTCAGTTTATGGGGGGTAGTATGGGATCCGTAGTCGGAGAGAAAATCACCCGTTTGATTGAACACGCTGCCAATCTAAAATTACCTCTTATTATAGTGTGTGCTTCTGGGGGGGCGCGCATGCAGGAAGGAAGTTTGAGCTTGATGCAAATGGCTAAAATCTCGTCTGCTTTATATGATTATCAATTCAATAAAAAATTATTTTATGTATCAATCCTTACATCTCCGACAACTGGTGGAGTGACAGCTAGTTTTGGTATGTTGGGGGATATCATTATTGCCGAACCCAATGCCTACATTGCATTTGCAGGTAAAAGAGTAATTGAACAAACATTGAATAAAACAATACCCGAAGGTTCACAAGCAGCTGAATACTTATTCCAGAAGGGTTTATTCGACCTAATTGTACCACGTAATCTTTTAAAAAGCGTTCTGAGTGAGTTATTTAAGCTCCACGCCTTTTTTCCTTTGAATCAAAAGTCAAGCAAAATCAAGTAGAGCACTAAGTTCAATTATTTTTTTTGTGTTTGTAGCAAAAAGTAGTTAGTTTATCGGAATCAAAGTAAATAAGATAATAATGGCCTTTTCTTTGGTGATCGAAGATCGAATTGTAGAAAGAATTAAAACGAAAGTTGAGTATAGCTCTTTTTTTGACTTTTGACCTATATTTATATTCCTGATTACGAATCGAGAAGCCGTTATCACCATCACCAAGAGTGAGTTCTTCCTTTCGTGAAATTCGGAAAATAAAACGAATTTTTTCTTGTCTTAGGTATATAATTTGAAATTTAAATATAGATAATAGAGTTTTGTATCTTTCTCTATCTCCCGAAAAACCATTTTCGCTAAAAATTCATGTTGGGTCGGATTCGAAGGAATCTTTCGATTTTTAGAAAATTAGAAGATAAGAAAAAAAGACAAAGAAATGAAGAAAAATAATAAAGTTTATTATCATACATATCTTTCTCATGTAGGAGATGAATAAGTCCATTTATTTAGTTCTACAGTTCTACATTCTTTGCACTTATTCTTATTATACGTACTCAGTTAGATTTAGATATATAGAGTTAGATTTAGATATATAGATGCTTAGATCTATACTAAGAATTTAAAATTCTTCTATATTAATAAATATATAATAACAGATACAAATAGTAAATCGAGGTACCCCTTCTATGACAAATTTGAACCTTCCGTCTATTTTTGTGCCGTTAGTAGGCCTAGTCTTTCCGGCAATTGCAATGGCTTCTTTATTTCTTCATGTTCAAAAAAACAAGATTGTTTAGATCCGCCGGGACCCAATCTCATCCATTTTTTTTTTTGAAAACGTGGACTTGTATCATAACACGGATATCCATTTATTGGAATATAGTATAACATGTGATTTCCGCCGAACATAAAGGAAAAAACTCTTATGCCCGCAGAAACATGATATATGGATATATCAATTCTAGCAATTTTCAAATAGATCAGGATCTCTGGATGGCTGAAATGTAGTCGGTGAATCTATATGTATATCGATATGTATAGTGGAATCGTATTAAATAAAGAGTATGTTATTATTTTAGATTTAACCAATTTGATGAATTACTCCTAAAGGTTGACATCAAACTAGTGCTAGTTCACCTCAAACTAGTGCTAGTTGATGAGAGTTACTTCGGAAACAAAAAAGTAAAGTCAAATTTCTCTGGGGTATTATCTCAATTCCAATAAAATGCAATCGAGTAAAGTATGACTTGGCGATCAGACGATATATGGATAGAACTTATAACGGGGTCTCGAAAAATAAGTAATTTCTGCTGGGCCTTTATCCTTTTTTTAGGTTCATTAGGCTTCTTATTAGTTGGAACTTCCAGTTATCTTGGTAGAAATTTGCTATCTTTTTTTCCGCCTCAGCAAATCATTTTTTTTCCACAAGGAATCGTGATGTCTTTCTACGGAATTGCGGGTCTCTTTATCAGCTCTTATTTGTGGTGCACAATTTCCTGGAATGTAGGTAGTGGTTATGATCGATTTGATAGAAAGGAAGGAGTAGTCTGTATTTTTCGTTGGGGATTTCCGGGAAAAAATCGTCGCATATTTCTCCGATTCCTTATAAAAGATATTCAGTCCGTTAGAATAGAAGTTAAAGAGGGTATTTATGCTCGTCGTGTTCTTTATATGGACATCCGAGGACAGGGGTCCATTCCCTTGACCCGTACTGATGAGAATTTGACTCCACGAGAAATTGAACAAAAGGCTGCTGAATTAGCCTATTTCTTGCGTGTACCAATTGAAGTATTTTGAGAATTTGAGAATCAGAACGTTCATTCAATTAAGGAAAACATATATGAAAGAACCATAAAACGAGACTCTTTTTATGGTCTTTATGCGCACGCAATTCAATAACAAATAACAAATCGAAATAATAGAGTCATCTCAGATGGCAAACCATTTCGAAAGCAAAATTTTTTTTTAGTTCAATATTTGTTGGAATTGACACTTTAGATCTAGATAGATCGTATCTTGTAAATTTGAAATTCTTTCTTTTGTATTCTTTAATGACCAACAATTGGATTTATTAATTAAATATTAAATAATGAGAACTAGCCAATTTATCCTTTGCCAGTCATTTTTTTTTGATCATCCTAATATCTTTCCCTCAATTATTCTATTCCTGACTATGGGTAATCAGTGAAATTTTTTCGAAATATTGGATATTTTGATGGCAAAGGAATTCTTTCGTCTCAAAATCTGAATAATATTCATTACTTAAAGTGGTTCTTTCGATCATTCATCGAAAGGGGACACTTGATTTTGAATTTGACCAATTGAGATATCAGGAAACAATATTCTTAATTTCTTCATTCGAAGTGAATTCTTAGTCTTAGCCTATTTCTGTATTCTTTCTAGATTCAAAGACTAACCACAAAATCACAAAGAAAATAGATTCATAAGTTCGATACCTTGTATAAAACTCATGTGTGTAAGAAATATTCGATCGCATAGAGTGTACGAATGGGTTGATTAACAATTCACAGACGAAAAAATGGCAAAAAAGAAAGCATTCACTCCTCTTTTCTATCTTGCATCTATAGTATTTTTGCCCTGGTGGATTTCTTTCTCAGTTAATAAATGTCTGGAATCTTGGGTTACTCATTGGTGGAATACTGGGCAATCCGAAATTTTCTTGAATAATATTCAAGAAAAGAGTCTTCTAGAAAAATTCATAGAATTAGAGGAACTCCTCTTCTTGGACGAAATGATCAAGGAATACTCGGAAACACATTTCGAAGAGTTTGGGATAGGAATCCATAAAGAAACGATCCAATTAATCAAGATACAAAATGAGAATCGTATCCATACGATTTTGCACTTCTCAACAAATACCATCTGTTTTATTATTCTAAGCGGGTATTCGATTTTGGGTAATGAAAAACTTGTTATTCTTAACTCTTGGGCTCAGGAATTCCTATATAACTTAAGTGACACAGTAAAAGCTTTTTCTATTCTTTTATTAACTGATTTATGTATCGGATTTCATTCACCCCAGGGTTGGGAATTAATTATGTGCTCTATCTATAAAGATTTTGGATTTGTTCATAATGATCAAATTATAGCTGGTCTTGTTTCCACCTTTCCAGTCATTCTCGATACAATTTTTAAATATTGGATTTTCCGTTATTTAAATCGTCTGTCTCCGTCACTTGTAGTTATTTATCATTCAATGAATGACTGATAAAGGATCCATTGATATTAATCTAATCCAATTAGAATGCTTGGTACTTTGTAGTTGTACATAAGCAAAGTATTGAAAATCATATTTACTCTTTCTATTTCTAACCATCGGGAAGATTCATCCTAGATTATTCCAGCAAATAGCAGAATCGTGGCTAGGGAACTATACTAGCGACCTACCCAATTTATTGTAGAAATTTTCGCGATCAATGATTGGACCATGCAAACTAGAAATGCTTTTTCTTGGCTAAAGAAACGGATTACTCGATCTATTTCCGTATCGCTCATGATATATATCTTAACTCGGACGTCCATTTCAAGTGCATATCCCATTTTTGCACAGCAGGGTTATGAAAATCCACGAGAAGCGACTGGGCGTATTGTATGTGCCAATTGCCATTTAGCTAATAAGCCCGTGGAAATTGAGGTTCCACAAGCGGTACTTCCTGATACTGTATTTGAAGCAGTTGTTCGAATTCCTTATGATATGCAACTGAAACAGGTTCTTGCTAATGGTAAAAAAGGGGGGTTGAACGTGGGGGCTGTTCTTATTTTACCGGAGGGGTTTGAATTAGCTCCTCCCGATCGTATTTCTCCCGAGATGAAAGAAAAGATTGGCAATTTGTCTTTTCAGAGCTATCGCCCCAATAAAAAAAATATTCTTGTGGTAGGCCCTGTCCCTGGTAAAAAATATAGTGAAATAACCTTCCCTATTCTTTCCCCGGACCCTGCTACTAAGAAGGATGTTCACTTCTTAAAATATCCTATATACGTAGGCGGGAACAGGGGAAGGGGTCAGATTTATCCCGACGGCAACAAGAGTAACAATACTGTTTATAATGCTACAGCAGCAGGTATAGTAAGCAAAATCATACGAAAAGAAAAAGGCGGATATGAGATAACCATAACGGATGCGTCGGAGGGACGTCAAGTGGTTGATATTATCCCTCCCGGACCAGAACTTCTTGTTTCCGAGGGCGAATCCATCAAATTTGATCAACCATTAACGAGTAATCCTAATGTAGGCGGATTTGGTCAGGGAGATGCAGAAATAGTCCTTCAAGATCCATTACGTGTCCAAGGACTTTTGTTCTTTTTGGCATCTGTTATTTTGGCACAAATCTTTTTGGTTCTTAAAAAGAAACAGTTCGAGAAGGTTCAATTGGCCGAAATGAATTTCTAGATTCGCAGATTTATCGATATCAAGTACGTAAAAAGAACCAAATTCTTGTTGGCGATTATTTATGATCAAAAAATGAAATTATGAAAACTCCTTTGTCTTATTTATACTCTTCTTCAAAATCTACATTACATACTCTTTTTCTACGAGATGCTGGGAATCCCTTATACCCCATAGTATGTAGATTTTGAAGAAGAGTATTTGACTTTCATTTATTTTGATTTAGTTTTTTAAAATTGGAGTAGTGTGACTATGTTACTATTGCCATATTTCACTGCCATAAGACATATCAATAGTTTTCTATTCTAAATAGAAAGAAAGTAAATTTTGTCTAAATACTAGACATAAGGAAGCGGGGGATAAATGCGGGGAAGAAAAAAATTCTAGGAGGGATTATTTGTCTTCCTAGTCTTCGACACAAGAAAGGGGTGTAGAAAAATCCTTTTTTCTTGTGTCGAAACAAAAGAGTAATGATTCTTTATCCTATTTGTTAAAAATTCCCCAGTCTTGGTTTCCATTTTTCCAGATGTCTCAGAAACCCTACACCCAATTCCTTTACGTATAATATAAGAATTGGTTGACAAACAAAAAAAGAGAGGAAATTTTAGTAATTAAATAAAACTTCTTAAATCAACTTATCTTAGAAAAATTTTGATGATGAAATAGGAAAACAATAAAAAATAAATAGAGTAATGTAATATAGAGAGTAAGGTTCTACATTAGATTAGTATAGAAAGGATTGGCACGCTATCTAATATATGATAGCAGCCAAGAAATTGAGTGATTCCGTCTTTCTTCCAACTTTGAAAATACCGATAGATACTATCATATAAAAAGAAGAGGTGGTCTGACTAACTCAATGAAGTGAATTTTTCAAAAACATGATCAGAAAAATGAGAAAAATGGAGTTTTTGAAAAGAAAAAAAAATCCATTTTATCATTTCGACAAAAAAAATATTATGATTCTTAAGAACTCAACGGGCCCTTCCCCTTCGAATCAAACAAACAAAGAAGGGAATCCCGTTGAGTTCTTACGCTTTCATGTTGACAACTCAATTCAGTCGATTACTACAGGGATGAACCCAATCCGGAATATGACCCATAAAAGAAAATACCTATTAAACCGATTACAAGAATACCAGCTACAGTACCTATTATCCAAAGAGGAATCCTTCCAGTAGTATCGGCCATTTACCCCACTTCCCTCCAGATTTCATCAAGTGGTCATGCTAGAGACATAAACAGTCATGGATAATTAAATTATGAGATCCTTCCGAAT